GCCATTTGATCCAATAGCGTTCCGTTAGATAGGAAGAGATTTGATAAATACTGATAACTCTCGGATGGAGTATTAGAACGGAAAGATCCATTAGATAATGAACTGTTGGTTCTAAGCCATCTCTGGCGATGAATCAACAATTCGAAGTGCTTTTCTTGCGTATTCTTGATGAACCAGCGTTTATATATAGATGTAGGAGGATTTGTTTGGGAAGTAATAAGCCCCTTTGACATCTCTTCATCTGCAAAGAATTCTCGACGTGAAAACACAGAGACAAAAGGCTGATCTTTGAATAGGAAAAAGAATGGATCCGCAGGGTCCCAAATGAATTGGCTTATTCGAAAAAAGCCTTGTTCTTTGGAAGATCTATCTCGTGTCTGGTACTGCATGGTTCCACTCTGCAAGAACTCCGAATCATTCTTTTGAAGCTCATCCTTTTTATGATAAATGATCCGCTTGCCCCGAAATGACCCGGCCCAATAGGGAAATCCCAATTCAGTGGGCCTTTCGATACAATCAAATAGATTGCCACAAGGGCGCCATATTCTAGGAGCCCAAACTATGTGATTGAATAAATCCTCCTCTATCTGTTGCGGGTCGGGGGCCCCTTCTTCAAGCTCCGATTCGTATTTTTCATAGAAAAATCTCTGATCAACGATAGAAAAAGATCCATTTTGCATCATATCTAACGGATTCCTTGGTTCGGACCGAAGAAGTAATGTCACTCGATTATTATCAAACTGACTGCAATCCTTTTCTGTCCGTGAGGATCCCGCCAGAGCGTCTTCTACTTCTAATAGGCCATGAACTAGATCAGAATCATTCTCAACGAATCCATAAGAAGTGATCCTATGTTTTTCACCGGATCCGGGTGAAGACCAAAGATCTTGAGCGACCGATCCGGCAGAACAACTCAAAAGATAAAGAAGTATCGTTAATTTCTTCATGCTCGTTCCAAGTTCGAAGTACCATTTGTACAAATAGGGATCTCCTTCCTTACATGATTTCTTCTTCATATAGATAGATATAGGATCTATGGGGCAATTACTTAGAAGTACATTTTGTGCAACAGCCCTTCCTATCTGATAGAAAAGGACCCCATGATCCTGAACCGATCTTATCTGGGATCGCAAATCCCAAGTTTGTCTATGAAGAGCTGATCTAATTGTATTAGTTTCTATAATTGATTTCTTCTGTGTAATACTAATTGATAGGGCCTCATTGATAAGTGCTACAAGATCTCGTGCATTGGAACCCATGGTTATGGACCCGAATCCATTAGTATGGAACATTTTCTTTTCCAAGTGAAATCCCCTAGTATATGAAAGAATGAAAAAGTGCTTTCGTTGTTGTGGAATAAGAAGCCTTCGTATCTTAATGCATGTATTTAATTTATTCGGAGCTATTAGAGCGGGATCCACTTTTTGGGGAATATGAGTCGAAGCAATAACAAGAATATTTCTAGTGGAACATCTTTCACAATCCCTGGAGAGATAGTTCTCTAATAGACCGAGGGATAAGTAATTCGACTCATTCACATACAGATCATGAATGTTTGGAATCCATATTATGCAAGGAGACATTGCTTTTGCTAATTCGAATTGAAGGGTGATATCAAATCGGTCTATTTTCGGCGTCATATACATAGTTAGCACATTCGTCATAGTTAGCAGCTCCGTATCAAGGTCATCATCAATATCGTCACTATCATCAATATGGATATCGTCACTATCATCAATATCGATATCATCAATAAGATAATCTTTAGACTTGTCATCCAGGAACTTGTTCGGAAATACCGTAATGAAAGGAACATAGGAGTTTGTCGCTAGGTATTTGACCAAACGGGATCGTCCAGTTCCTATAGAACCTATCACTAAAATACCCCTAGAAGGGGATAGGGCTAAGCGGAGCGAAAAGGGTTTTCCATGAGATGGGAAATGAAAACTATTAGCCCCACACGAGGTTTGTGAATAAGTGATTGTCTGATAATGAGCAAGGAATATCCGTCTTTCTGCTAAACAGGATCTATTGAACTCATAATTCATTAGATACTTTTTCTGAATGTCAACTAAGTATCGTAAGTAAATTGATCCCGGTTGTTCAATCATTTGATAACCAGAGTCATTCTTTGATAAAGGATCACTATGAGTCAGACTCATTAGAATTTGATCAATCCTTTTTTCTGTCATTAAGGTGGAGAACTGAACCAAGAATTCTCTTTCTTCATCATCAATCGAATAACTGTTCGCGACCCAGGATTCCATTTTATCATCAATCCAATCACCGTTCACGTTTTTTCTTTTTCTTATCAATGAATAGATCTCTTTACTTGTACGACTTAGATGTCTCGTATTTCTCGAAAAAGTGATTCGATTGATGGGATTTGGTATGATACTTATGAGATCGATGAGATTGATATTCAAATATTTCTTCTTAGAACGTATTGATTTGGCCCCATAAGCGGGACCATCACCCAATAGCATGTTGCCACCAGAAG